GTTACTGTAGCTTAATAAATTTAAAGCGCGGCCCTGAAGTTGCCGTGATGGACGCCCACCTTTCCCAGGAAACACACCGTTTTGGTCCTATACTTCCTGTTACTTTTAGCTGCATTTACACATGCCAGCCTCCACGCCCCAGTGCCATCGCCCAAACCCTACCCCCTAGGCCAGGAGCAGATATCAGGCGCGCTCTTCTGCAGCCCAAAACATCTCGTTCCGCCACCCCCCCACGGGACCCAGCAGTGATAAATATTAAGCAATAAGCATCTGCTTGACTTATTGACAGCTAAGCAGGGCCGGTAAATTTCGTGCCAGCCACCGCGGTTATACGAAAGGCCCAAAATAACCATCATCGGCGTAAAATGTGACTAGAGACAAGCCTAGTAAAGAGATTAAAAGCACAATTAAGCCGTAAAACGCATACATATAAAGAATCCCCACTAAATCTCAAAACCGCAGCACCCTTGAACACACGAAAGCCAAGAAACAAACTAGGATTAGATACCCTACTATGCTAGGCCCTAAACCCAAGCTGCATCTAAACTTACAGCTCGCCAGAAAACTACAGGTGAAAAACCCAAAACTCAAAGGACTTGACGGTGTCCCACATCCCCCTAGAGGAGCCTGTCCTATAATCGATACTCCACGCTATACCTCACCCACTCTTGCATATCAGCCTATATACCGCCGTCGTCAGCCTACCTCATGAGAGCAAAGTCGTAGACAAAACAGCCAAATCGCTAATACGTCAGGTCAAGGTGTAGCTAATGAGTGGGAAGAGATGGGCTACATTTTCTAAACTAGAAAATCACCACAGCAGCATGAAACACCTAGCTAGAAGGCGGATTTAGCAGTAAACTAGACAATGAGCTGTCATCTTGAAATTAGCTCTGGGACGCGTACACACCGCCCGTCACCCTCCTCATAGTAACAATTCACTACTTAAACACCAAAACAAACTCCAAGATGAGGTAAGTCGTAACATGGTAAGCGCACTGGAAAGTGTGCTTGGAATACCAAAAGGTAGCTTAATCCAAAGCATTTAACTTACAATTAAAAAATATTCTATAAGAATCCTCTTGAGCCCCCACCTCGCTCACTAATACCTCAAAATTTTAACCTAACTAAATCAAACCATTTGTCACACCCAGTATTTGAGACAGAACAGTATTTTGACGCAATAGTATATAGTACCACACGGGACTACTGAAAGATTTATGAAATATAAAAGCACAACAAAGCAGAGACAAATACTCGTACCTTTCGCATCATGGTTTAGCAAGCACTCCCAGATAAAGTGTCCTTCAACCTGTCACCCCGAACCCAGACGAGCTACCCCATGGCAATTTAACAGAATGCACCCGTCTCTGTAGCAAAAGAGTGGGACGACCGCGGGGTAGAGGTGAAACGCCTATCGAGCCTGGTGATAGCTGGTTGCTCATTAAATGAATTTTAGTTCTACTATGGGACAGTCCTACAAACCTATACCTATCCAACTGACTCCCCCATAAGCCAGACAATAGGGGTACAGCCCTATTGTATCGAATACAACCGAAGTTAGAGGAACCGACCCCCAACAATCACTAGTAGGCCCTAAAGCAGCCACCAAATACAAACCGCGTCATAGCGTACCACTAAAAATTCAACCTAATATTTCCACCCCCTATAAACACAACTGAGCTACTCTAGCCCCTAGAAGAAACACTGCTAAAACTAGTAATAAGGACAACATCCTCTTTTGTACGACTTTGAACCAAAACTAGATATACTACTGGTGTTTAACAGACCTAAACAGGGCATACTAGCCCCCGAAAAACTATAACCACTACTGTCACCCCAACACTGGCGTACATAAAAGACGACTTAAAGCCATAAAAGGAACTCAGCTAACATGCCCCAACTGTTTACCAAAAACATAGCCTTTAGCCAACCAAGTATTAAAGGTAGTGCCTGCCCAGTGACTATTTAAACGGCCGCGGTATCCTAACCGTGCAAAGGTAGCATAATCATTTGCCCCTTAATTAGGGGCTAGCATGAACGGCTAAATGAGGGCATAACTGTCTCATAAGGCAAGTCAATGAACCTGATCCTCCAGTCCAAAAGCTGGAATAAAACCATAAGACGAGAAGACCCTGTGGAGCTTCAAATTCAAATGCTACTACCATTAAACTATGCCACTTATGGCTCAAAAACGTAAACTAGCATCCATTTTTAGTTGGGGCGACTGCGGAGCAAAATAAAACCTCCACGACAAGGACCACTTCCTACAAAGGCCAACAAGCCAAGATATTATGACCCAGTAATACTGATCAACGAACCAAGTTACCCCAGGGATAACAGCGCCATCCTCTTCAAGAGCCCCTATCGCCAAGAGGGTTTACGACCTCGATGTTGGATCAGGACACCCCAGTGGCGCAGCCGCTACTAAAGGTTCGTTTGTTCAACGACTAATGTCCTACGTGATCTGAGTTCAGACCGGAGCAATCCAGGTCGGTTTCTATCTATGAATCGCCCTCTTTAGTACGAAAGGATTAAGAAGGCAGTGCCAATAGTTCAACCACGCACTATAACAAAAACTGAAATCAACTTAAGACTCTTACCCACCCCCACCCAAAACTAGGGCAATATGTTAGGGTGGCAGAGCCAGGTAATTGCCCAGGACCTAAGCCCCTGTATCAGAAGGTTCAACTCCTCTCCCTAATCATCTACTCACTCCTAAACTACCTTATTAACCCCCTAACACTTATCATTCCAATTCTTCTAGCTGTAGCTTTCCTAACTCTCCTTGAACGTAAAGTCCTAGGATATATACAACTACGCAAAGGCCCAAATATTGTAGGCCCCTACGGCCTACTTCAACCCATCGCAGACGGAGTAAAACTATTTATCAAAGAGCCCCTCCGCCCAACTACCGCTTCCCCCACCCTGTTTTTAATAATACCAATAATAGCCCTCCTCCTTGCCCTAACTATCTGAACCCCCCTACCCCTCCCCCAAACCCTGTTAGACGTAAATCTAGGCCTTCTTCTAATTCTAGCCCTCTCAAGCCTCAGCGTATACTCTATCCTCTGATCCGGCTGAGCATCCAATTCAAAATACGCCCTCATCGGGGCCCTACGAGCAGTCGCACAAACCATCTCCTATGAAGTAACCTTAGGCATCATTCTACTTTCAACAATCATACTCACTGGAAGCTTTACCATACAGGCCCTACTAACCACACAAAACCACACCTGATTAGCCACCTGTACATGGCCCCTTATAATAATATGATACACCTCAACCATCGCAGAAACCAATCGCGCCCCATTTGACTTAACCGAGGGAGAATCAGAACTAGTATCTGGCTTCAATGTCGAATACGCTGCAGGACCATTCGCACTATTCTTCCTAGCGGAATATGCCAACATCCTTATAATAAACACCCTATCATGTATTTTATTCCTTTGCCCAAACTACGAAATTACCCCAGAACTCTTCTCCATCAATATCATAGCTAAAACATGCCTATTATCCCTCGGATTCCTATGAGTCCGCGCCTCATATCCACGATTTCGCTATGACCAACTAATGCACCTACTATGAAAAAACTTCCTCCCTATCACACTTGCCTTATATTTATTTTACCTTTCAACCCCAATTGCACTATCAAGCGTACCCCCTCTATCAGACCTTGGATAGGAAGCGTGCCCGAACAGAATAAGGACTACTTTGATAGAGTACACCACGGAGGTTAAAATCCCCCCACTTCCTTAGAAGAACGAGCGCCGAACCCGTACCACAAGGCCCAAAACCTTATGTACTTCCAATTATACTACCTCCTAGTAAAGTCAGCTAATTAAGCTTTCGGGCCCATACCCCGACAATGTTGGTACACAATCCTTCCTATACTAATAAGCCCCCTAGTCCTATCAATTCTCATCTCTAGCCTCTCCACTGGCACAATTATTACAATATCCAGCCACCACTGACTCCTTGCCTGACTTGGCCTTGAAATAAACACACTAGCCATTATCCCGCTTATTTCAAAGCACCACCACCCACGAGCAACAGAAGCCGCAACAAAATATTTCCTAACCCAGGCCGCTGCCGCAGCCACAATCCTATTCGCAAGCACACTTAATGCCTGAACCTCCGGCCAATGATCAATTCTCCACCCAACCTCTCTGCCTGTAGCCCTATTAATACTAATTGCCCTAGCTATAAAACTAGGACTAGCCCCCGTACACGCCTGATACCCAGAAGTACTCCAAGGCATCACCCTTCCAACTGCATTACTTATATCTACATGACAAAAACTTGCCCCACTAGCATTGCTACTCATAATATACAACCACCTACCACAAAATATCCTACTCACACTTGGCCTTCTTTCCGCCTGCATCGGCGGATGAGCAGGCCTCAACCAAACACAAACACGAAAAATCATAGCATTTTCTTCAATTGCCCACATAGGATGACTACTAACCGCCCTAATCCTTAGCCAGAACCTATCAACTCTTACCCTCCTCATCTACCTACTAATAACCACGGCCATATTTCTAACGCTAATCTTCACTGCAACAAAAACCATTACTGACCTCGGCACAACCTGAACCAATAGCCCCACACTACTGACTACTTCAATAATTATCCTAATGTCACTAGGGGGCCTACCCCCGCTAACAGGGTTTATACCAAAATGACTTATTATCAAAGAACTCACTGCCCTTCAACTAATCCCACTAGCTACTGCCCTCGCCATAGCGAGCCTCCCAAGTCTCTTCTTCTACATCCGAATGGCATACTTTACTACACTAACAACCCCCCCAACCACCACAACCACCGAACAAAAATGACGCCATACCCCTCAAACACCCCCTCTCCTACCAGTAACTATAGCCCTAACCACACTTGCTCTACCAATTACTCCACTATTATATTATTTCCCCTAGAGACTTAGGTTAAACAAACCAAGGACCTTCAAAGCCCTAAATAGAAGCTACATCCTCTAGTCTCTGGAAGACCTGTATTACTCTAAAATACATCCTCTGAATGCAACTCAAACGCTTTAATTAAGCTAAGACCTCACTAGACTGACGGGCTTTGATCCCGCGAATACTTAGTTAACAACCAAACACCCAAACCAGCGGGCTTCAATCTAGCTTCTCCCGTTGAGGAAAAACGGGAGAAGCCCCGGCACCTTTTTGGGGTGCTGCTCCAAATTTGCACTTTGGTGTGTGGTCACCCCAGGGCTTGATAAGAAGCGGACTTACACCTCTGTGTGCGAGTCTACAGCTCGCTGCCTAATTCTCGGCCATCTTACCCGTGGCAATTCCTCGTTGATTCTTCTCAACTAACCATAAAGACATCGGCACCCTTTACCTCATTTTCGGTGCCTGGGCGGGTATAGCTGGCACCGGCCTTAGCCTATTAATTCGTGCTGAACTTGGCCAGCCAGGGACCTTATTAGGCGATGATCAAATTTATAATGTTGTTGTCACTGCTCACGCATTTGTAATAATCTTCTTTATAGTTATACCAATTATAATCGGCGGGTTTGGAAACTGACTTGTCCCCCTAATAATTGGTGCTCCAGATATAGCCTTTCCACGAATAAATAACATAAGCTTCTGACTTTTACCGCCCTCCCTACTTCTCCTTCTAGCCTCTTCCGGTGTAGAGGCCGGCGCAGGAACAGGCTGAACTGTGTATCCCCCGCTCGCCGCAAACCTCGCGCATGCCGGTGCATCTGTTGATCTCACCATCTTTTCACTTCATTTAGCCGGCGTATCATCAATCCTTGGAGCCATTAATTTTATTACAACATGCATTAATATAAAAGCCCCCTCAATAACACAATACACAACCCCTCTATTTGTTTGATCAGTTCTAATCACCGCTGTTCTACTTCTCCTCTCTTTGCCAGTCTTAGCTGCAGGTATTACAATACTATTAACAGATCGAAACCTAAACACCTCATTCTTTGATCCTGCGGGAGGAGGTGACCCAGTACTTTACCAACACCTATTCTGATTTTTTGGTCACCCCGAAGTATATATTCTTATCTTGCCTGGCTTTGGCATAATTTCTCACATCGTCACCTACTATGCCGGAAAGAAAGAGCCCTTTGGCTACATGGGGATAGTCTGAGCAATAATATCTATTGGCTTCCTGGGCTTCATCGTTTGAGCACATCACATATTTACAGTAGGCATAGACGTAGATACCCGCGCCTACTTCACCTCTGCTACAATAATTATTGCAATCCCAACAGGAGTTAAGGTCTTTAGTTGACTTGCAACACTGCACGGAGGCACAATCAAATGAGACGCTGCTTTACTTTGGGCCCTCGGCTTCATTTTCCTTTTTACTGTCGGCGGCCTAACTGGAATTGTACTTGCAAACTCATCGCTAGATATTGTTCTTCACGACACATACTACGTAGTAGCCCACTTCCATTATGTTTTATCAATAGGCGCTGTCTTTGCCATTCTTGGGGGCTTTGTACACTGATTCCCACTATTTACTGGCTTCTCCCTCCATCCAATTTGAACTAAGGCCCAATTTGGAGTTATATTTGTCGGCGTAAATATAACCTTTTTCCCACAGCACTTCCTTGGCCTTGCCGGCATGCCCCGACGATACTCAGACTACCCAGACGCCTACGCCCTATGAAACAGCATCTCCTCTATCGGCTCACTAACATCGCTTGTTGCAGTGATCATAATAATATATATTGTTTGAGAAGCATTTTCAGCTAAACGCACCCCAACCGCACTAGAACTTACCAACACAAATCTTGAATGGTTACACGGCTGCCCACCCCCATACCACACATACGTAGAACCAGCATTTGTTCAACTCCCACGTCAAACAAGAAAGGAGGGACTTGAACCCCCTTCTCCTAGTTTCAAGCTAGGCGCATATACACTCATACTTCTCTCTCGAGACTCTAGTAAATTATTACATAGCCCTGTCAGTGCTAAATTATAGGACCCCCACCCTATGAGACTCAATGGCACACCCCGCTCAGCTTGGATTTCAAGATGCTGCTTCCCCAATTATAGAAGAACTCCTTCACTTCCATGATCACGCCTTAATAGTTGTTTTTTTAATTAGTGCATTCGTCCTATATATTATTACACTTATATTAACAACTCAACTAACACATATCAATACAATAGACGCCCAGGCAGTAGAAATAATCTGAACTGTACTCCCAGCAATCATCTTAATCCTCATCGCACTTCCCTCGCTACGCATTCTATACCTTATAGACGAAATTAACAACCCACACCTAACAATTAAAGCCCTCGGACATCAATGATACTGAAGCTATGAATATACAGACTATAGTGACCTAGTATTTGACTCATATATAACCCCAGCAACAGAACTAACTCAAGGATTTCCCCGTCTATTAGAAACAGACCACCGCATAGTAGTCCCCATAGACTCACCAATTCGTATGCTGATCTCAGCAGAAGACGTATTACACTCTTGAGCGATCCCCGCGATAGGAATTAAAACAGACGCCATTCCCGGACGACTAAACCAGACGACATTTACCCCCACTCTTCCCGGCCTTTTTTACGGACAGTGCTCAGAAATTTGTGGCTCTAATCATAGCTTCATGCCAATCGTAGTAGAAGCTACAACACTTGATCACTTCGAGTCTTGATCCGCTGCAATAATTCAATCTTTAAAGAAGCTTGCTACAGCGCTAGCCTTTTAAGCTAGAGAAGGGAACTAATCCCCTTAGAGAGTGCCACAACTTAACCCCTCACCATGACTTTTAACCATATTGGCTACCTGGGCCATCCTTCTACTTATTATTATGCCCAAGCTTCTTAAATCTGTTACAATGAATAATCCAACACCCCCACACACAAAACCATATAATATAACTTGATCTTGACCATGATATTAAACTTCTTTGATCAATTCTTAACCCCAGAACTACTAGGCATCCCACTAATACTTATCGCCATACTACTACCCGCTATTATTCTCTACCCATCTTCCCGCCTACTACCAAATCGCACCTCAGCCACAAAAATATGACTTATAAACAACTTCATTAAACAACTTATAGCCCCCCTAAATAAAACAGGTCATAATTGAGCCGCCATCCTACTAACAGTGATATACTATCTCCTAATAATTAACCTCTTAGGCCTTTTACCATACACATTTACCCCTACAACCCAACTTTCACTAAATATAAGCCTCGCGGTACCCTTATGACTCGCCACCGTACTTGTAGGACTACGAGGCCAACCCACCATCTCACTTAGCCACTTTCTACCAACCGGCACCCCGACGCCACTTATTCCCATTCTAATTATTATCGAAACAATTAGCTTATTTATCCGCCCATTAGCCCTTGGCGTGCGCCTAACAGCCAACTTAACTGCCGGCCATCTATTAATACAACTAATCTCAACAGCAACTCTAATTCTCGCACCTCTGATACCCACCCTTTCTATTCTAACCGGAGTACTACTCCTACTCCTAACCGGACTTGAAATTGCAGTCGCAATAATTCAAGCCTACGTATTTGTACTCCTCCTAAGTCTCTACCTACAAGAAAACACCTAATGACCCACCAAGCTCACAGCTACCATATAGTAGACCCCAGTCCATGGCCTCTAACCGGGGCCATCGCAGCCTTACTAATAACATCTGGACTCGCGATATGATTCCACTTTAATTCTACAACAATTATAAACCTAGGACTAATACTTATATTATTAACTACAATTCAATGATGACGAGACATCATCCGTGAAGCCACATATCAGGGCCACCACACAAAACTAGTCCAAAAGGGCCTGCGCTATGGTATAATCCTTTTTATTACCTCAGAGGTCTTCTTTTTTATCGGCTTCTTCTGAGCCTTTTACCACTCAAGTCTAGCCCCAACCCCTGAACTGGGAGGCTGCTGACCACCAAGCGGTGTTAATCCACTAGATCCCTTTGAAGTCCCCCTATTAAACACCGCAGTATTACTAGCATCTGGCGTCACAGTAACCTGAGCACATCACTCAATTATAGTTGGCTGTCGTAAAGAGGCAGGACAAGCCCTCGTACTAACAATTATTCTCGGACTTTACTTTACAATACTACAGGCCACAGAATACCTAGACGCCCCCTTTACAATCGCCGACAGCGCATACGGGACTACCTTCTTCGTAGCCACCGGCTTTCACGGACTTCATGTAATTATTGGCACAACATTCCTTGCTGTGTGCCTACTTCGTCAAATCGCCTTCCATTTTACAACCCACCACCACTTTGGATTTGAAGCAGCCGCATGATACTGACATTTTGTTGATGTTGTATGACTTTTCCTCTACATTTCAATCTACTGATGAGGCTCATATCCCCTGAGTATACAAGTACAGATAACTTCCACTTATCAAGCCTTAGCCAGCTCTAAGAGGGGGTAATAAAACTTATCATTATACTACTTATTTCAGCAATTCTTACTGGAGCCCTTATTACCATTAGCTTTTGACTTCCCCAAACAAACCCAGATATAGAAAAATTATCTCCCTATGAGTGCGGCTTCGACCCACTAGGCTCTGCCCGACTCCCTTTCTCACTTCGATTTTTTTTAGTCGCAATTTTATTCCTCCTCTTTGACCTAGAAATTGCCCTATTACTTCCAACACCCTGAGCACTAAACCTACCCATACCAATAATTACACTACTCTGAACAATAGTCATTATTACCCTACTCGCGCTTGGCCTATTATACGAGTGACTCCAAGGTGGACTTGACTGAGCAGAATATGGCGACTAGTTTAACTCAAAACAACTAATTTCGACTTAGTAAAACGCAGCTACCCTGCGGTCGCAAACATGGCCCCAGCACTAGTTCTTGCCCCCCCACTTTTCACCATGGGAATAACAGGACTAACATTCCATCGCAAACATCTTGTCTCTGCCTTACTTTGTATCGAAGGCATGCTTTTAACGCTCTATATAATACTCACCCTCATAACAGGGGTACAACACTTCACGACAACCTCTATTCTACCAATTATCTTACTTACGCTTGCTGCCTGCGAAGCTAGCACAGGACTTGCCCTCCTAGTAGCATCCTCCCGCACACATGCCTCTGACCACCTAAAAAACCTAAACCTTTTAAAGTGCTAAAAATCCTACTATCCACAACTATACTAATCCCAACCGCACTACTACTGCACACTAAACACCTCTTTCCATTTTTCACCGCCTCGACCATATTCATTGCACTAATAACAACAACATGACTAAACTCCCCTCTAACTACCAAATCCCACCACATTAACACCTGAATGATAATGGATCAAATTTCAACTCCCCTTATTATCCTATCAGCATGGCTACTCCCACTAATAGTAATAGCCAGTCAATTCCACCTCTCACATGAGCCCATAACACGTAAACGACTATTCTTAGCCACCTGTGCAACACTTCAAACCGCATTAATTATAACCTTCGCCACAAACAACCTACTTACATTCTACATTATATTCGAAACAACCCTTATCCCCACCCTAATCTTAATTACCCGATGAGGAAATCAAGCAGAACGACTCAACGCAGGCACATACTTCCTATTTTATACACTAGCCGGCTCACTTCCCCTACTAGTTGCGATGCTACTCCTCTACACAACCCTAAACCAAATATCCCCCCTAATATTAACACTAATACAACAACAGCTACCAATATCTGGCACCAATACAATTATATGAGTAGCCTGCATCCTAGCCTTTATAGTTAAAATACCACTCTACACCCTCCATCTTTGATTACCAAAAGCACATGTAGAAGCACCTATCGCGGGCTCAATAGTCCTTGCTGCCATCCTATTAAAACTCGGTGGTTACGGAGTTATCCGTCTTACACCAATCCTCTCTCCTACAACACAAATAATCTATTTCCCATTTATTGTACTAGCCCTCTGAGGTATAGTTATAACTAGCCTAATCTGCCTACGCCAGACAGACCTAAAATCAATCATTGCCTATTCCTCAGTTAGTCATATAGGACTGGTTACCGCAGCCACACTAATCCAGACCCCTTGAAGCATTACAGGCGCCATAATCTTGATAGTAGCCCACGGATTAACATCTTCCATACTCTTCTGTCTTGCAAATACAAACTATGAACGCACCCACACACGAACACTCCTCCTGACACGAGGCCTACAATTAACTCTCCCGCTAATAACAACATGATGACTTATAAGCAGCTTTATAAATATGGCCCTGCCCCCTTCAATTAACCTCCTAGGCGAACTATTAATTATTATCACAACATTCAACTGGTCTACAACAACAATTTTCCTGACAGGATTAACTACACTTCTAACTGCCACCTACACCCTGTACATTTTCCTCACAACTCAACGCAATAAAACCCAAACCGCCCTATCCCACACCCCCACACAAACACGCGAGCACCTTCTTATCACACTACACCTGCTCCCACTTATTATTTTAATTATAAACCCCAGCCTAATAGGCTAACCTAGTAGACATAGTTTAAAATAAAACACTAAGCTGTGGACTTAACAATAGAAATTTCCCCCTTCTTGTCTACCGAGGGAGTCCCACTATAATTAGAACTGCTAATTCAAATTACCGAAGTTAAACTCTTCGGCCCCCTCCCCACGATACTTTCAAAGGATAGCAGACTTCCATTAATTTTAGGCATTAACACCATCTTGGTGCAACTCCAAGTGAAAGTAGTGACTATACTTCTCTTCTACTCCTCTATAATAGCCACCCTACTCATCTTGACACTCCCAACACTTAAATCTCTTACTGTCAACACCCCAAGTGCCACTAAAATTATACAAGCAACTAAAATAGCCTTCATACTAAGCCTGCTACCAGCAACAATCTTCATTAACACGGGCCTAAAAACCACCACAACCCACATTACCTGGGTATCTATAAGCTTTAACATTAGTGTCGATTTCCTATTTGACACCTACTCCACCATATTTTTACCCGTAGCTCTCTTCATCACCTGAGCTATTATAGACTTTGCACTATGATACATAGCCTCCGACCCTAATCTAAACAAATTTATTAAATACCTCCTACTATTCCTAATTACAATAGTTATCCTCGTAACCGCCAACAATATACTACAACTATTCATTGGCTGAGAGGGGGTGGGAATTATATCGTTCCTTTTAATTGGCTGATGACATGCCCGCGCAGCCGCAAACACCTCAGCCCTACAAGCAGTAATCTACAACCGTGTTGGAGATATCGGCCTAATCCTATCACTAGCATGGCTAGCAATAGAACTTAACTCCTGAGAGATACAACAATTATTTTCTCACACCTCAGCTCCAATCCTACCCCTGCTAGGACTTATCCTAGCTGCAATGGGAAAATCAGCCCAATTTGGCCTACACCCCTGACTCCCAGCTGCAATAGAAGGCCCAACACCAGTATCCGCCCTACTACACTCAAGCACAATAGTCGTGGCAGGTATCTTCTTACTAATCCGCTTTCACCCTGTAATCGAAACAAATCCTTTTGCTCTTTCATCCTGTCTTTGCCTCGGAGCTGTAACCACAACCTTCTCCGCCCTATGCGCACTTACCCAAAATGATATTAAAAAAATCATCGCCTTCTCAACCTCTAGCCAATTAGGCCTAATAATATTAACCCTTGGTCTAAACCAACCAGATCTAGCATTCCTCCACATTATCACCCACGCCTTTTTCAAAGCAATACTATTCCTCTGCTCCGGCACAATCATTCACAGCCTACATGATGAACAAGACATCCGAAAAATGGGCGGAGTACAAAAAACCCTTCCTATTACAACTTCCTGCATAGTCCTTGGTAACTTAGCTTTAACTGGTACCCCCTTCCTCGCAGGATTTTATACAAAAGACGCTATCATTGAAGCAATAAACACATCACACCTTAACGCCTGAGCCCTCATTACAACACTAATAGCTACAGCTCTTACAGCCGCTTATAGCCTCCGTCTTACCTTCTATGTACAGCTTCAAACCCCACGCTACCCCCCGCTAACCCCCACAATCGAAACTGGGCCCAGCCAAACAAACCCAATTATTCGCCTTGCCACTGGAACCATCATTATAGGCCTGCTTATTACTACACTACTCACCCCGAACACCCCACAAACCTTAACCATAATAACACTAGAAAAACTCGCTGCCCTTATCACTTCAGGGGTCGGACTTGTTCTAGCCTTAGATGTGGCACAAAAGACAACATACTTTATCTGACCTCATAACACCAAGCTACATACAAGTTTAACACAACTTAACTTTTTTAACACTATCATTCACCGAACTCTACCACAAAAAAATATAAACCTTGGCTCCCACACAGCCCTCCAACTAAACGACCTATTATGATACGAACACATTGGACCAAACATAATAAAAACCATACACATACTACTAACCAATAAGCTATCCCAAGTCCATACGGGGTCAATCAAGACCTACCTCTCAATCTTCACAATATCAACACTCTCATGTCTAGCCCTTTCAACCCTTAAATAGCACGTAAACTTCCCCGCGAGAGCCCTCGCGTTAACTCCAACACGACAAACAAAGTCAAAATTAAACCCCACCCACAAAAAACCAATATACATCCACCATCAAAATATAACCGAACAACCCCACTAAAATCCATTGGAAGGCTCTCCCACTTACCCCCAACTACCTCCAAACCTCAACCCTCTAATCCAACCAACTCCCCAAAGCCCCAAAAAAACAGAAAAATTAAAACAATACAACCCCAAACACGATATAGCACAAAGGGGTCCCCCCATGTTTCAGGATAGGGCTCCGCAGATAACGCAACAGAATAAGCAAAAACAACGAGCATACCCCCCAAATAAATTAAAAAAAGCACTACCGCTAGAAAAGACCCCCCCAACCAAACTAAAATACCAGCCCCACTAGCTGCAGCCACCACTAACCCCACGGCCCCATAAAAAGGAGAGGGATTAGACGCAACTCCTGCAATACCTAAAACCAAACAAACCGTAGACAAAAACAAAATATAAACCATAATTTCCGTCTGGCTTCAACCAAAACCTGTGGCCTGAAAAACCACTGTTGTTATTCAACTACAAAAACTAATGACTCCTCTACGTAAAACACACCCGCTACTAAAAATTATTAACCATACACTTATTGACCTCCCAACCCCGCCCAACATCTCTGCCTGATGAAACTTTGGGTCCTTACTAGGCCTCTGCCTAGTAATCCAACTTATTACCGGGTTATTCCTAGCCATACACTACACCGCGGACACTTCCATCGCCTTCTCTTCCATCGCCCACATCTCACGTGATGTCCAATACGGCTGACTTATCCGAAACACCCATGCTAACGGCGCCTCAATATTCTTCATTTGCCTGTACCTACACGTAGGCCGAGGCCTATACTATGGCTCCTACACACAAAAAGAAACATGAAATATTGGCATTTTACTACTTCTTCTAGTTATAGCAACTGCCTTCGTAGGTTATGTACTCCCATGAGGACAAATATCCTTCTGAGGCGCCACCGTTATTACAAATCTACTCTCTGCAGTCCCCTACATCGGAACAAGCCTGGTTCAATGAATTTGAGGCGGCTTCTCCGTAGATAATGCAACACTAACACGATTCTTTACATTCCACTTTCTATTACCGTTTTTCATTCTTGCAACTATACTTCTCCACCTACTGTTCCTACACGAAACAGGCTCAAACAATCCAATAGGCCTCAATTCAAACAGCGACAAAATCCCCTTTCACCCTTATTTCTCATATAAAGACCTATTAGGTACAGCACTCATAATCTTTATTCTCCTTTACCTCTCCATATTCTCACCTAACCTCCTTGGCGACCCAGAAAATTTTACCCCTGCTAATCCTCTTGTAACCCCGCCACACATCAAACCAGAATGATACTTTTTATTTGCCTACGCAATCCTACGCTCAATCCCCAATAAATTAGGCGGAGTTCTTGCCCTCTTTCTCTCAATCCTAATCTTAGCAATTATTCCAATACTCCATAATGCAAAACAACAAGGAACTGCCTTCCGACCCCTAGCCCAAACCCTCTTCTGACTCTTTATTGCCAACATTATTATTTTAACCTGAATTGGCGGACAACCAGTAGAACCCCCCTTTATTGCCATTGGTCAAGCCGCCTCAGTAATGTACTTCCTACTTCCCCTAATCACACTGCCACTAATCAACAAACTTGAAAATAAAATACTAAACTGATAGCCCTAAGTAGCTTAATGTTAAAGCACTGGTCTTGTAAACCAATAATAGATCCAACGGTCTCTAGGGCATCAAAAAAGAGGAGCAACCCTCAACACTAGCCCCCAAAACTAGCATTTTAACTTAAACTATTTTTTGCTAGACCCCCTCCCTCCTCTAAACCTGGGCCCCGAAGGGGGCCCAATTTGCCATATAATTCCTCCTCTAAGCCTGGGCCCCGAAGGGGGCCCAATTTGCCATATAATTCCTCCTCTAAGCCTGGGCCCCGAAGGGGGCCCAATTTGCCATATAATTCCTCCTCTAAGCCTGGGCCCCGAGGGGCCCCCAATAGTACGATAACACATGCTATGTATAATAGGGCATTAATTTATTTTCCCTACGGATATCATTACAGTATATTTTAATTATTAATCTTACATATTACATATTATGTATAATAGGGCATTAATTTATTTTCCCTACGGATATCATTCAATACATGTCATGATTAATTTTACATATTACATATTATCTTTTATTGTACATATCCTTAATTACCAAACGAATATTATTAACCAAAACCTCAGTGTTTAATCAACTAATCGTACATAGAATGCATTAAGCAAGGAAAAATAATTCATGTATGACAGACATAACTCAATTTATCTGACATTTCACGAGAGATCATCAACCCGCCCATCCGCACACATCATGTCCAGCGTCAGGTCCATCACCTGTTGGCGAACCCACGGTGTACTTTCCAAGGCCTCTGGTTGTTAGGTCAGGTCCATCACCTGTTGGCGAGCCCACGGTGTACTTTCCAAGGCCTCTGGTTGATGGGTTAATTACCCGTCTCCTCATAACCATAGCATCCCCAAACTGTCAGGCAGCTGGTATCTTTTTTTTATCTCTTAGGTGGATTTCACAACCACACGAGCCATGGCTGTCAACTAACGGCGATGTAGAACCCACGGTGCCATGTATAACGGTCACACGTTCCCACTCAGGGGTTAATTCATTCATGCTCGACGGACATAAAAAAATTCAACCCACCCAAAGCCCCTAAACACCCGTTCAACCACAACCACGCCCACACACCAACACACACCCACACTTACACACCCAAACACCCGCATACCCGTACCTCACACACCCACACTTCTATACCCACATACCCACATCCACACCTACGCCTCTACCCCCACGCGCGGTTTCTGCGCAAACCCCCCTTACCCCCCACCAAGAAGCAATCCTGTAATCAAAGGACCTCGTCAAACCCCAAAACCGAGATTTAACTACATTCATAACCTACTTGGCTACGACCCTAACATACACTACAAATTGTAAGTACCTAGATCGTTCAACTACACACCGAGTCAACTAGCGTGTATATATATATATATATATATATATATATATATATAATATTATATAATACATCAGGAAGTCA